AAATAAAGCGGCTCGATAAGACCCTATACCTAGAGCTAACATCATATAACCCAATTGAGACATTGTAGAATAGGCTAAACCTCTCTTAATATCTTTTTGAGCAAGAGCTAAAGTGGCTCCTAAGAGTACTGTTATTATACCTATCAAAGATATTATATACATTATAGAAGGGATGACTATAAAAAGAGGAAGAAGTCGAGCTACAAGAAAAATTCCCGCCGCTACCATCGTAGCAGCATGTATAAGAGCCGAAATAGGAGTAGGACCCTCCATGGCATCAGGTAACCATACATGAAGAGGAAATTGCGCGGATTTAGCAATAGGTCCCACAAATAATAGAAAAGCGCACAAAGTAAGGAATAAAGGATTTACTTTATTATTAAAATTATTAAAAATCAAGTTATTGAATATTTCGAACAAATCCTGAAATTCGAAACTGCCAGTTATCCAATAAAGACCTAAAATTCCTAATAATAAACCAAAATCCCCTACACGATTAGTTACAAAAGCCTTTTGACAAGCATTCGCTGCAATAGGTCGTGTGAACCAAAAACCTATTAATAAATAAGAACACATTCCAACTAATTCCCAAAAAATATAAACTTGTATCAAATTAGAACTAATAACTAATCCTAACATTGAAGTATTAAAAAAACTCATATAAGCAAAAAACCTCAAATATCCTTGATCATGAGACATATAATTGTCACTATAAATCAGAACCAAAATTCCAACAGTTGTAATTAATATTGACATAATAGAAGTAAGTGGATCAATAAAGTAACCGAACTCAAAAGAAAATTCATTATTTATGGTCCAAGACCATAGATTTTGATGAATGCAACTTCGAGTTATTTGTTGAATAGATAGATCGAATGAAAAGATCATAACTATACTTAACAAAAAAATACTAAGAAAAGTCCACATACGACGAAGATTTTTTGTTGCTGTCGGAAAAAGTAGAAGTCCAACTCCTAGTAAAATAGGCACTGGAAGTGGAATGAAAGGTATGATCCATGAATATTGATATGTATGTTCCATAAAAAAAAACCTTTTTATTTTCTTCTTAATTAATTATTTCTGATTCACTGGTTTGTATCTTTTTTCAAAGGGCGCAATAAAAAAATCACGATATTTCAAACCTAAATGGAATTTTTGGGGAATTAGTATGAATCCTTCCTAAATCCTTCAAAAATAAATATATATATCTACATATGTTCAAAATCTACATATATTCAAAATCTACATATATTCAAATCAAAAAAATTAGAAATGATTAAATAATATCACGTAAGTTACTGTGAAAAATAAATAATTATTTTTCTTTTTTTTTTTTTTTTTTAATACATTAATACTAAAAAAGATTTTGATTTTATGCAGATACAGAAAAAGTAAATTATTATTACGTAATACAATAATTTATATACATATATTAAGAATAGAACAAAGATTTACACGACAAAAAAGTACTTGATATTAATCATAGAATGGAAAAAAACTTTACCTAAAAAAAACAAAGTTATTTGAGTTTGATTATTTAGAATCATTAAGGAATTCATTATCAAATTGAGTGATTGTCTTCCATTACAATAAATAAGACTTTTATTTTATTTGTAAGAAAGATTATGATAGCCGACATTTTTCTTTACATACATTTTTCTTTACATATGAAGAAAGTTCATAATTTTTTTCATAATAGAATCTATCAGTATAGATTAATTAAATGAGCGCTCTCGTACGGATTTTAAAAGTTAAATTAAAAAAAATTTGAATTTTTTTATTAAATAATTATATTAAATAAATATAAAATAAAAAAGTTAAAGAAAAAGAGAAAAAAGGTCGGGTTCTTAAACTTTTCGATGTCTTTTTTTGTTTTTTTGTTCCAGTAATATTTTATCCTACTTTGTACTTTAAATATTTATAGATATTTATTTTTTTTTTTTAATAATTTCTATATATATAGAAACATAAAGAAAAAAAAATAGTTAGATAGGGAGTAAGAAAGAATAGAATAATAGATGTCTTTCACATCCAATTATACCATTGAATAACTTTTTTCATTTTTGAATGGCAGTTCCAAAAAAACGTACTTCTATCTCTAAAAAGCGTATTCGTAAAAATATTTGGAAAAAGAAGGGATATTGGGCAGCATTGAAAGCTTTTTCGTTAGGGAAATCTCTTTATACAGGTAATTCAAAAAGTTTTTTTGTACAACAACTAAATAACAAAACATTAGAATAATTGGAATTGGCCTAACTTAAAAATACATTTTTTTAGAATACATATAAAAAGTAATCAATATAAAAATAGAAATCCTCTTTTTTCAATTTTTATAAATTTCTATTTTTATAAAGAGGATCCCCATTTCTTAATGTTTTGACTTTTGTGTACTAAATTCTAAAACTTTTTTTTTTAGAATGAAATAAAGACAAGATATACATAAAAAATAAGGTTTCACTGTTTTTTTATTTAATATATTTTTTGTTTAATATAATAAAAAATATGACTTTTTTTTTTCATTTTCGGGATGGGGATTCTTATTTTCCCCATCACTAACTTGTTGCAACTTAGATTTCCTCTTTTATAGTATTTCTATCGAAAAAAAATAAAATACAAAAAAAAAGTGAATTTGAAAATTTTTAAGTAACTCAGACTAAAAAAAAGATCTTAATTTAAAAACCCCAAATCCCTATTTAAACAAGTTTGTATTCATCAAATCCATTGTAAATTGGATTGAATTGACTTTTTTTATTTAAATCTCGACGATTGAATAAAAATTTGTTAGTATTCTTTTGAACAAGTTGCCGCTATGGTGAAATTGGTAGACACGCTGCTCTTAGGAAGCAGTGCTAGAGCATCTCGGTTCGAGTCCGAGTAGCGGCATAGCAGCTTCTAAAAGAGATATTATAAGTTTTATAATAAATTTAACTCCCGATTTTCATTTCATATAATCGGGTAAACCCTACTATTAATTTTTTAACAATTTTTTTATGATTTTTTCAATTTTAGAGCATATATTAACTCATATATCCTTTTCGGTCGTTTCAATTGTAATAACAATTTATTTTTTAACTTTATTAGTTGATGTAGATGAAATCATAGGATTTTATGATTCATCAGATAAAGGCATGATAATTACTTTTTTTGGTATAACAGGATTATTATTCACTCGTTGGATTTATTCGGGACATTTCCCATTAAGTAATTTATATGAATCATTAATTTTTCTTTCATGGGCTTTCTCGATTATTCATATGCTTTCCTATTTTAATAAAAAACATAAAAATTACTTAAACACAATAACTGCGCCAAGTGCTATTTTTATTCAGGGGTTTGCTACTTCAGGTCTTTTAAACAAAATGCCTCGATCTGGAATATTAATACCCGCTCTTCAATCAGAGTGGTTAATGATGCACGTAAGTATGATGGTATTAGGCTATGGCGCTCTGGTATGCGGATCATTATTATCAATAGCTCTTCTAGTCATTACATTTCGAAAAATCAGACCTATTTTTGAAAAAAATCATATTAAAAGTAATATTTTCTTAAATGAATCATTTTCTTTTGGTGGACTTTACTACATGAATAAAAGAAATAATATTTTACTAAGACAAAACATTAATTTTAGTTTTTCTAGAAATTATTACAGGTGTCAATTGATTAAACAATTGGATTATTGGAGTTATCGTATTATTAGTCTTGGCTTTATCTTTTTAACCATCGGCATTCTTTCAGGAGCAGTATGGGCTAATGAGACATGGGGGTCATATTGGAATTGGGATCCAAAAGAAACTTGGGCATTTATTACTTGGACCATATTCGCGATTTATTTACATATTAGAACAAATAGAAATGTTAGGGGTATAAATTCTGCAATTGTGGCTTCGATAGGCTTTCTTTTCATTTGGATATGTTATTTTGGGGTCAATCTCTTAGGAATAGGTTTACATAGTTATGGTTCATTTACATCTAATTGAATAAAACAATAACAAAAAAACAAAAGGATGCAAATCCAAATCTAAAAAAAGGACAGCATCTATTTAATATAACTTAAGAAAGAAAATTTAGTGATAAATCGTCAAGAACCTTTTGAATCATTCCACTACTTGATTCAAAAGGTTCTCACAATACAAACGCCAAAGACCTCTGATTACAATTCAATTTAATGTTTTTTTACTTAAGATAAATAAAAAAAAAAAAAGCAAAAAACTGATTTTTATTCATTGTACAACAAATAATGAATTTGACAAATCCTATGATTTTTTTTGTTTCATTTTTTTTTAATTCCTGAAAACTATCCATAAAAATAATTAGATAGAATAGATTCGACCTTGTCACTTGCTATTGAGAGCACAAAATCAGGATAAATACCAATACAAATTATAGGTAGAAGAATAGAGATTGCAAGAAATAACTCTCGGGGTCCAGAATCAAAAAAAGAAAAGTTTTGGACATTAATTAATTTGTATCCATAGAACATTTGGCGTGACATAGACAATGAATATATAGGAGTTAATATCATTCCAATTGCCATTACAAAAATAATTAGTATTTTTGACATTAAGAAATATTTTTGGCTGGTAATTATTCCAAAAAAAACTATTAATTCTGCAACAAAACCACTCATACCCGGTAATGCAAGGGAAGCCATCGATAAGATAGTGAACATTGTAAATATTTTTGGAATGGAGATAGCCATTCCACCCATTTCGTCAAGATAAACAAGACGAATTCTATCATAACTTGTTCCTGCCAAGAAAAAAAGGGCAGCGCCAATAAATCCATGAGAAATCATTTGTAAAATAGCTCCATTGAGTCCAGGATCCGTTATAGAACCAATACCTAGAATTATGAAACCCATATGAGATACAGAAGAATAGGCTATTCTCTTTTTTAAATTACGTTGACCGGGAGATGTTGAAGCTGCATAAATTATTTGGATTGTACCGACTACCATCAACCAAGGAGAAAATATAGAATGAGCATGAGGTAATAATTCCATATTGATTCGAACCAATCCGTATGCTCCCATTTTTAATAAGATTCCGGCGAGAAGCATACAAGTGCTATAATGTGCCTCTCCGTGGGTGTCAGGTAACCATGTATGTAAAGGTATAATCGGTGATTTGACGGCAAAAGCAATAAGAAATCCAATATAAAATATTATTTCGAGTGTGACAGGATAGGATTGATTAGTTAATATTTCTAAATTTAATGTTGGTTCGTTGGAACCATATAAACTTAGACCCAAAACTCCTATTAATAGAAAAATAGAACTTCCTGCAGTATACAAAATAAATTTTGTAGCTGAATACAGACGTTTCTTTCCCCCCCACATGGATAAAAGTAGATAAACGGGAATTAATTCTAATTCCCACATGATGAAAAAAAGTAAAAGATCTCGCGAAGAAAATGATCCTATTTGACCGCTGTACATTGCTAACATCAGGAAATGGAATAATCGGGAATCCCGAGTAACTGGAAAAGCCGCTAAAGTAGCTAAAGTAGTGATAAATCCCGTCAGTAAAATAGTTCCTATAGAAAGTCCATCTATTCCCAGTCTCCAGTAAAAATCAAAAATATTGATCCATTTATAATCTTCGGACAGTTGAATTAACGGATCGTCAATTTGAAAATTATAATAAAAGGCGTAGGTCGTTAGAAGAAGTTCCAAGATACATATGCATATAGTATACCATTTATTTACTTTATTTCCTCTATGCGGGAGAAAAAACATTAATGAACCCGCAGATATTGGAAAAACTACAATTATTGTTAACCAAGGAAAAAAATTCGTGGTAAAGACAAGATACACCAGGTCCAAAGAACCCGTACTCAAAAAAAATATATAAATAAAAAAAATATAATTTGACTTTTTTGAGTACGAGTCCTTGTCAATAAAAAAAATCAACTGTATTCAAAATGTGTTCAAATGAGGTTTTCGGTAACGTATCAATAAGCTAGACCCATGCTTCGAGTTGTTTCATGCCATAAATAAACTCGAACGCTCAAGAAATCCGTTGGACAGGCGGATTCACATCTCTTACAACCAACACAGTCCTCTGTTCTTGGAGCGGAAGCAATTTGCTTAGCTTTACATCCGTCCCAAGGTATCATTTCTAATACGTCTGTAGGGCATGCTCGGACACATTGAGTACATCCTATACAGGTATCATAAATTTTTACTGAATGTGACATAGGATCTATAGTTTTTTGAATATCATAAATTTTCAATCTAGTAAACTTGTAAATGAATCATATATTAAAATACTAGATGAATCAATGATTTCCTTTACCAGAATTTTTCTAATGAATTCTGGATCAATTGATAAAAAAAATAAGGCCAAAATACTTTGATTTCTTACATTTTCACAAATATGATCTAGTAGGTTACAACCTATTATATATGCTAATTGAAATTTATGATTTTTTTATTTATGCTACTTATTCAATAAGGTCGATTGGTTGATGCGAGTTGATTTTCTGTTACGATAAATTGACGAGACTATAGCTGATCCAATAGCTGCTTCAGCGGCTGCAATTGCTATAACAAAAATGGAGAAAATATCTCCTTTTAGCTGGTGATTATCAAAAAAATCAGAAAATGTTACGAAATTCATATTAACCGCATTGAGTATAAGTTCAAGACACATAAGAGCCCTAACCATATTTCGACTCGTGATCAATCCATAAAGACCGATAGAAAATAAATAGGCACTCAAAACAAGTACATGTTCGAGTATCATTCATCAACTCCTTATCAATTTTGATTCATTTCAATATGAACAATAATTTAACGAATTCAATCGACTAGAATATAACAAAAAAAAGTACGAACAAAAAATATATTGGGTAATATATATATATCAAATAAAAAAATTTCTATTTCAAGATGAAATAGTATTCAATCAAATTGAATTGAATGAAAGGAAAAAAATGTGATAACATACAAAAAGTTTTATTTGGATTGTTCTTTACTAATTTACTAATTAGAAAGTTTTTTATTGCCGAGCCACAGCAATTGCACCTATCAAAGCAACTAAAAGAATTATCGAAATGAGTTCAAATGGAAGAAAAAAATCTGTTGATAAATGAATTCCTATTTGTTGACTATTACTTATCAAATCTTGCTCTAAAATCTGGTTTAATCTTGTAGTCCAAATCACCCCGTACCATGACGTATCCAGAATAGTATTAATTAACGAAAGAAGAATACTTGTACAAACCAACGAAGTAATCCCATCCCCAACGGTCCACAGATTGAAATCTTTAGAATATTCTGAACCATTCATGAACATCACAGCAAATAGGATTAAAACATTTATGGCCCCCACGTAAATAAGGAGCTGTGCAGCAGCTACAAAATGGGAATTTGATAGAATATACAATAAAGATATACAAACAAGAACAAATCCTAAGGAAAAGGCCGAAAATATTGGGTTGGGAAGTAATACCACTCCCAGACCTCCTAATAGAAGACCGGATCCCAGAAAAACTAAAAGAAAATCATGTATTGGTCCAGGCAAATCCATTATATTATGTAAAATAAGAAATAAATAAATCGAAATGCGTTTCATGACCTTATTGACTTAACCAGGGATTTTTTTTTATTATGTTTCTAATAGAGTTAAATTCGAATCTAATGGATATTATGAATTGATGTAGATACAATTATTGGACAATTTCGCTTTTTTTTTCTTTAATTCTAAAGTGTATTTAGAACCTATCTATTTCAACAAAGTAATTACGAATATATTATATTAGATTAAGAGAATGAGCCTTAATAATTTTGAATTCTTTTTTAATCAAATTAAGAGGTTTACCCATTTTTTGTTTGAGGTGAATTCAAAATTGTTCGAATAGTATAATCGTCAATTACTGACATTGGTAAACGACCCAACGCTATTTGATTATAATTCAATTCGTGACGATCATAAGTTGAAAGTTCATATTCTTCAGTCATTGACAAACAATTTGTTGGACAATACTCAACACAGTTACCACAAAATATACAAATTCCAAAATCAATACTGTAATTAAGCAATCGTTTTTTTCGAATATTAGTTTCAAATTTCCAATCAACAACAGGCAGATCTATAGGACATACTCGAACACATACTTCACAAGCAATGCATTTATCAAATTCAAAATGGATTCGGCCGCGGAAACGTTCCGATGTTATTAATTTTTCATAGGGATATTGAATAGTTACAGGTAAACGATTTGTATGGGATAAGGTAATCATAAAACCTTGACCAATGTACCTTGCAGCTCGTACGGTTTGTTGACCATAATTCATGAACCCGGTTATCATAGGAAGCATATCGTAAATATCTATGAATAATTTTATCTTTGTTTCTTTCTCTTGTTTAAAACAAGTAATGAATGTTGGATTCATTTTTTATTTACAGTGAAAAGAGTTGGAAAGAAGTTGTTAATAATAGATTACCAAGGGAAATAGGTAAAAGAAATTTCCATCCAAGGTTTAATAGTTGGTCCATTCTTAGCCTAGGTAAAGTCCATCTTGTTGTGATAGAAATGAACAAGAACAAATAAGTTTTAGCTAATGTAATCAAGATACCAATTGTTGTTCCAATAATTTGATCCCTTTCAAATAGCTCAGGAATAGATATATACGGAATAGAAATATTCCAACCGCCCAAGTATAGAATTGTTACAAATAATGACGAAACTAATAGATTTAGATAGGAAGCAACGTAAAATAAACCAAATTTGATACCTGAATATTCAGTTTGATAACCTGCTACTAATTCTTCTTCGGCTTCTGGTAAATCAAAAGGTAACCTCTCACATTCTGCTAGGGAAGAAATTAGAAAAATGATAAAACCAATAGGTTGACGCCACAAATTCCACCCCCAAAAACCATATTTTGATTGTGCCTCAACTATATCAACTGTACTTAAACTGTTAGATAATCCTAGTCGGTGATAACATTACTATTTCCACCGCTATTACAAAACCGTACATGAGGTTTTCGCCTCATACGGCTCCTCTGGGGCCACAAATAAATCTAAGGACCCGATTTGTATTATTTATTATGATGTGTTGTAAAATAGATGAAATCCAAATCTATCGGAGGGTCCCGAATTATACCAATGGAATTCTGTCTGCTCTAACTCTAATAATAAACAAAAAGCGCTTCGGAATTCATCTCATCCTTTACGAATTCAAATTTATATTTGTTGAGTAATAACTTAATCCTTTAATAAAATACTCCTTGTAAAAATACCAATTAGGTATTTCAGTCCATCCTTGTTTTTAATTACGAAAAAGAATTAGACATCCTATTAATTTATTATTGATGACAGAAATTCTATTTTGTTTGCGAAATATATAAAAGAAAGAATAAAAAAAAGATCCCTTTTTCGTTCCTATTCTTCTTTTTGAGAAAAAAAAAGTTGATGGACTTAAAAAATAAAGGATTATTTCGTTTCTGATAGTCATTACGTTTATCCGTGGATAGGAGCATACTCTGAATCGGAATCTTGGGGAGTACTGTCTGATCATTTCTACCAATTTAAAGCCCCAATTAACCTTCTTTTTTCTTTTTTTTTTTATGTTATGTTATGCATAAATATCCTTTTTAATTTGGTGAATCCCTATTACTAATTCTTTGTGTATTTTGGTGTTTCTAACCATCCACTCACTTTTGCCTAATCCCCGCCACTTGGTAATACATGTATGTTAATCCATACAACTGATAGTGAAAACGTCATACGGTTAATCTTTTGAACCCGCTTCAAGCCAGGATGACTAATCAACCAATCTTGGGGTAAAGTGATTCTTACGCTTATCTTTATTTCCGCTTAACCTTTGTACCATAGGAAATGAGACTCCATTTTTCTTTTTACTGCGAATTTCTAAGCCGTTTTTTTTTACTCATATATAACTATCAAATTTCCTTTATTAACATGAAGCCCAAAGATAAATACTAACGATATATATTCAATTCATTCAACTTATTTGTCTAGAACGAAAGGAATAGGAAAAAGAAAAGTTTATGTTTCAACGAATCGCACGTAGAGATATTGATAAAACACATAGAGTTAATGGTATTTCATAACTAATCGATTGAGCAGCAGCTCGCAGACCACCTAAAAAAGAATATTTATTATTTGATCCATATCCTGACATAAGAAGTCCAATAGGAGCAATACTTGAGATGGCAATCCATAAAAAAATACCGATATTGAGATCAGCTAAAACAAGGTGATTGCTAAAAGGAATTACTGAATAACTTAGTAAAATTGAGATAACTGCTATAGACGGTCCAATACTAAATAAACGAGTATTTCCTCTAGATGGACGAAGATTCTCTTTGAAAAGTAGTTTTGTCCCATCTGCTAGAGCTTGAAGAATTCCCAAGGGGCCGGCGTATTCAGGCCCAATACGTTGTTGTATCCCTGCAGATATTTCTCTTTCTAACCACACAATTACTAGTACACCTGTTATGATCCCCAATACAAGAAAAAATATAGGGACAAGTACCCATATGAGTCCATAAACCTCTTTTAAAGATTCCAATCTGACAAAAGAATTGATAGTTTGTACTTCTGTTGTATCAATTATCATTTTAACGATCAACTTCTCCCATAATTATATCTATGCTACCGAGTATCGTCATAATATCAGCCAATTTCATTCTTTTAACTAGTTCAGGAAGAATTTGCAAATTAATAAAACCGGGTGGGCGGATTTTCCATCTCCAAGGAAAACCACTTTGATCCCCTATCAGAAAAATTCCCAATTCCCCCTTTGGAGCTTCGACTCTTACATAAAGTTCTTGTTTCGACAATTCAAAAGTAGGAGAAGGTTTTTTACTAATGAATCGATATTCAAAATCATTCCATTCTGGATTCCTTTTTCTATCAAAACCTCTGCTTTCTAAATTCTCATAGGGACCCCCCGGAATTCCTTCCAGAGCCTGTTGAATAATTTTTATGGCTTCCGTCATTTCGCTAAGTCGTACTAAATAACGAGCTAATGAATCTCCTTGTTTTTGCCACTGAATTTCCCATTCAAATTCATCGTAACACTCATAACGATCAACTTTACGAAGATCCCATTGTATTCCGGATGCGCGTAGCATTGGTCCGGATAAACCCCAATTTATTGCTTCTTCCCCACCAATAATCCCTACTCCTTCAACTCGTTCTAAAAAAATAGGATTTCGTGTAATCAGTTTTTGATATTCAAGAACCTCTGTTAAAAAATAATCGCAAAAATCCAAGCATTTATCTATCCAACCATGAGGTAGATCAGCCGCTATTCCTCCGATACGAAAAAAATTATGCATCATTCTCATACCGGTGGCAGCTTCGAATAGATCATATACAAATTCTCGTTCTCTGAAAATATAGAAAAAAGGAGTCTGTGCGCCAATATCTGCCATAAAAGGTCCGAGCCATAACAGATGAGAAGCTATACGACTCAATTCCAGCATAATTACTCTGATATAGCTGGCCCTTTTAGGAACTTGAATATTTCCCAATTGTTCTGGTCCATTTACGGTTATTGCTTCTGTAAACATAGTAGCTAAATAATCCCATCGCGTTACATAAGGTAAATATTGTATAATTGCTCGGTTTTCCGCAATTTTTTCCATTCCTCTGTGTAAATAACCCAATATTGGTTCACAGTCAACAACATTTTCACCATCTAGAGTAACAATTAGACGAAGAACACCATGCATGGATGGGTGGTGAGGTCCCATATTGACTATCATAAGGTCTTTTCCTGTAACTGGTATATTCATAAGTTTTTCCTTGATTCGTTCTTGCATGAATTAAATTGCTGAAAAAGAAGTTTATCAAAATTCAAGATCTAATAAATTAACTAATTCAAAATTTTTGAATTTAACGATTTTTTGATTCCCGAATATCCAACTGATTAATTAATTCTTTATAACGTACTCTATTTTTTTTTGACAAATAAGCCAGAAGTCGTTGACGTTTTCCCAGAATTTTCCGTAGACCTCTCTGAGATAAATAATCTTTTCTGTGCAATTCCAAATGTGAAGTAAGTCTTCGTATCTTATTGGTGAAACTGAATACTTGAAATTCAATAGATCCCCTGTTTTCTTCTTTTTTTTCTTGAAATGAAATGAATGAATTTTTTATCATAAAAAGAAATCCTCCTTTTTTTAATATGAATTTAAAGATATGAATTTGACCGATCAGTAATAATAATGTTGGTTATTTTTGTAGATCTGAATTTAATTATGAACTTCTTAATTCTTTATTTTATCAAATAAAAAAAATTAATTAACCCAATTCCGAATTTGATTGGGATAGGTATCCAAAACGTATGTTATATTTTTCTAAAAAAAATGTAATTTTAGATCTAAAATAAAAGGATTCCGTTGATTTTTTATGGATCTGATTGGTATCTATGTCATTGATTAAATTAATCTCATTTATAAAGATGGAATTTAAAATAATCCATATGATATGTGTGCATACATTTGTTTTCTTTCATATACCGGAAATTATACATTATATATAATAAAATTGATCTATCATCAATGAATTTGAAATTGCGGATACATATGTATTCTTATCATACTGAAACGATTTCCATTATTAGTATTAAACCAATAGCGATTCATACAAGCTAAATCTTCTAATCGAAAATTGGGCCAAAGAAAGAACTTGAATTTAATTAGGTTATTTTTATCTCTCTCAAGATCTTTCTTTTCATTCAAAAATTGACCACAGTTTTTGATATTCTTATCAAATCTTGAATTTCTATACCTAGCATTTATATTTTTTGATTTGAAACAAATTAGAATTCTAAATTCTCTACGTCGTTTAAGGGATAGAATATTTTCAGGAACAAAGAAATCATAATGGTTTTTGTTTCTATTTCCAGTTCCAGTTTTTTTTTTATATTTTGTAATGGATTTATCAAAACTCTTTTTATCAATATAGTTTTTTTTTTTGTATCTTTGACTTATTTGGTGCTTATTTTTATGAACCAATGAAATAGCTATAGTTCTATATATAATAAGTTGTCCATCGTTTTTTACAGAGAGACGAACAGGTTCAATAATCAATATTCCTTTTTTCTTTAATTTTGTAAAAGTGAAATTCTTCTCAAGCATTAGAATGTCTAGGCTCATTTCTCCTCTTTGAATAGAAGATATAGCAATTTCGTTTGGATTTATCAGTCTAACCAAGAGACAATATACTTTTACATTATTGAAAATTTTTTGATTTAAAAAATCATTCCATCGCAATTGAAAACGCAAATACCTTGCGAGAAAGAAATCAAGTTCCGCTTCTGTATTGCTTTTGTATTGTTTTTTCTTTTTACGTTTTTTTATCTTTGATTCTGCATAATTTTCTTCAATATTTTTTTCTTGGTTTGATAGAACTGATTCAGGATTTCCTTCTTTCTGTTTATCTGATTCAAGCTCCGCTTGGCTTGCAGATTCTTTTTCTTCTTGATTTGGATTAGAAAATTGAAGGGATTTTTTTTCATTTGATGGTATAAAACCTTTTTTCTTTCTAGTGATATTTTTATTAAAATTTTTATTTTCATTAAAATTGAAAAGAAGTAATTTGATTCGTATGCCCCACGGTTTAATTTTATATGCACTAGAAAAGAAGATAAATTCTGGAAAGAACCAAAATTCCGGATTTGCTATATGACGACTTAGTATTTCTTCATTCATTCCCATCCAATCAAAAAAGTAACTTTTTTGATTGGCAAGATTAGTTATTTTATGAATTCTTTGATAATTATTAACTTTAGTCTTAATATTTTTTTTACTTTTGGTATGGACCCAGGACTCAATATTGTCTTTTTTTCTAAACCAAAAGTTGAGAACTCTCCAATCCAAATATTTTCTATTCGGAATTTCCCCTATATCCCCAATATGATATTTTCCTAGAAAACTAGAGACTAGATAATTATCTATATCAATGTCTATAGGCATATCCAAATTTTTTTCTTTATAATTAATCGATTTATAGCAAAAAAGATTATATATAGAATCTTTTTTTAAATTATGTTTTAAATTATGTTTTTGATTCAATAATGAGTCCGCCTCAAAATCATTTTGTTTTTCGTAATCGTAATTATAAAATTTGTCTTTTTCATATGAACCCTCTTTCTTTAAATTTTGATTTGGAACTAGAGAGTCTTGGTTGATTTTATTTCTCCATTTTTCAGCTACTAATCTAGACCATGCAATCTGAGGTAAATTGTATTGATAATGACTTCTTAACCAGTTTTTCCATTGATTTATTTCGCAATTTAAAAAAGTTTTATCTTTCAATTCATAATGAAAGATTCCTATTCCTTGTTCTTCAAAAAAATGCTTTATTTGATTCTTAACAAAAAAGGATGTTACGCGTCTGCTATATTGAAGGACAGCCTTTAACTTATAGAAGTTAATAACTTGAATTTGTGATAATTTGTAAAATACATATGCTTGTGAGAAAGAGGATAGATCACAACAAATTTTTTCATTTTTTTTTTGAATATTGGATATTAAGTTTTTTATAGTTGAAATAAAATCAATGGTATTTTTATTTTTTTTATTAATTTTTTCTTGATTTTCTTCATTCTTGTAAATGTATTTATCAAAATTTTTTTTTGTTGATTCAAGAAAAAGTTGTGTAGTGATTCTTGGAATATTAATGATACCTAGAAAAATACCTATGTATACCTGTTCCATGAAAAATTTTATAAAAAAAAATGATTTACGAATTAATCGAGTATTTTTTCTTTTTAATGTCTCCCAAATTTTTTTTGATGATTCTATTATTTTAGAATCATAACTTGGTTTGTTAGAACTATTAGTTATCTTTTTCTTTTCTTTTTGAATTTCTTCTATTTGATTTCTGATTGTCTTTTTTCTATCAATCAAATCTTTCATTTTGTTTTCAGTTAGTGAAGAATTTGTCCACTCCATAGATCGATTTTGAACAGACAGTTCATGAATCATCTCATTACTAGTTATTGAATCTTTTT